TTTTGATCTTTCTTTATCCTTCGTAGTAATAACATCTCGGGGTTTGCAACGATAACTTGGTATATCCACTATATGACCATTCACTAAAATATGTCTATGGTTAACTAATTGTCTTGCTCCAGGAATGGTTGAAGCCATACCTAATCGAAAAAGTATGTTATCCAAACGCATCTCAAGTAGTTGTAGTAAAACCTGGCCTGTTGACCCTTTGGCTTTTCCAGCAATATGCACATATTTCAGTAATTGTCGCTCTGTCAGACCATAATGAAAACGCAATTTTTGTTTCTCTTCTAAACGAATACGATATTGTGATCTTTTTCCAGAGCGCAATTGGGTTTGAAGATCACTTCTGGATCTGGGTCTTTTACTAGTTAGTCCCGGTAAAGCCCCCAGCCGGCGTATTTTTTTGAAACGAGGCCCTCGGTAACGAGACATATAAAGGCTCCTTTTTGATTCACTTTCATTTGACAAAAAAATAGAAATTCAGACTGAACTAAAGGATCAGCAAAACTAAATCTGCTGAAGTACTACAAAACAGAATCAAAAAAAAAATTATCAATATTCGGATTTTTTGTATATATAAGAAATTCAGGTGAAGCCTACGTTTTCCAATTTCTTCTGTAGAGATCTCATTGTTGTAATCCATTTTTTAATTCATAGCTATAACTGCAAGTTACCATGACATAATAGATCGGTGACCCAACATTGAGAGAAAGCAAAAGTAGATTTTTTCAATCATGGAAAGAAAAAAAGCCGGCTATCGGAATCGAACCGATGACCATCGCATTACAAATGCGATGCTCTAACCTCTGAGCTAAGCGGGCAGATATAAGAGCAATAACTTTGGATCTCAGTTATTGCCTAGTGATTCTTCTTATTTTTTTATTTCATTTATGGATTATTACAATTTCTTCTATTTGTTAGTTTTGTTAATTATTAATTAGATATTTTTGATTCTATTTATAAAATAGAAAAGAAAAGTATTTAGATCTTGAATTCCAAAATAAATAACTATTTATTTCTATTTGAATAATGGAAATCAATGATGAAAATTTGTATACACAAGAAAGCAAAAAAAAAAAAAAAAGAATGAATATTGACCGTTCAACTATTAAAAATAGCACTGTCAAAAGAAATAATGAGGAAAGGCATAGATATATGTGGGATCTATCTATCCATATTGAATTGTGAATACATCAATGATAGAATCATTCGGATTGAAACAAATAGGATTCATTCAATAGAGATAAAATAAGAAAATCTAGAATAAATAAAATAGCAGCATACACTTTTTCGATAACAGGGCCAAGATCAATGAAAGAGGGGATAGAATTACAACTGGATCCTCAAAGCAAAGGGGGATATGGCGAAATTGGTAGACGCTACGGACTTGATTGGATTGAGCCTTGGTATGGAAACCTGCTAAGTGATAACTTCCAAATTCAGAGAAACCCTGGAACTAAAAATGGGCAATCCTGAGCCAAATCTTTGTTTTGAGAAAACAATTCCAAATGAGAATAAAAAGGGATAGGTGCAGAGACTCAATGGAAGCTATTCTAACGAATGGATTGGACGAGAATAAAGAGAGAGTCCCATTTTACATGTCAATACCGACAAGAATGAAAGTTATAGTAAGAAGAAAATCCGTCGAATTGAAAAATCGTGAGGGTTCAAGTCCCTCTATCCCCAAGAAAAAGCCCATTTGAATTCCTCACTATTTCTTTACCCTCATCTTCTTTTTTTTTCATAAGTTGTTCAGTTCAAATAAAAGAAAATATCTTTCTCATTTGATTCACCTGTTCTTTTACAAATGAATCCGAAAAAAAAATCCTCGTATCTTCTTCCAATTTCAATCCCATTGTATTTGTATAGATATGATACTTGCACAAATGAACATATAGAATCTACGTTATTGAATCATTCAGGGACTAGGTCCAATTTATTAATACTTTATTTTTTTAGTTCTTTTCATTGACATAGATACAAGTACTCTGCTAGGATGATGCATTGAAATCGTCGGGATAGCTCAGTTGGTAGAGCAGAGGACTGAAAATCCTCGTGTCACCAGTTCAAATCTGGTTCCTGACACATGAATAATGTATTAGATATTCCTCTCTGTTCATACTTTTATTATTCCAAAAGTAAATGAAATTTTCACCTATTTATAGATCAAATTGAATAGTGAAAAGGTTCAATCAAACAGTGGAAGGATTCTTTTTTTTGCCACTCTTGCTCAGGTTACTTTCTGGGGTCATCACTAAGTGATATGTGCGGTACAAACTTCGTGGTGCAGAATCATCCTATTGTTTCTGTTCATACGAAATGTATACTTTTTTCTTTTAGCCCATCCACAATACCAATGAAAATCATGTCAAAATGTTATTTGATTGCAATGAAATCTGGGAGCATCTTTAATTTCATAGAAATTGGGCGTAATATAGTCTTTCATCAAGATACGTTTAAGGCGAGGACGATTCTCAGAAGAAATTCCCAACATATCATAAGATTCCCGTTCCTGAAAATCAGCGCTTCTCCAAATCCATAAAACTAACGGAGTTTGAGGATTACTCCTGGAGACAAAGACTTTATTCATAACTGTCTCAATGTCATCCTTTCCTTCCCTTTTATCTTGATTGTCTAAATATTTCGCCATCATAAACTGAACACACAATTAGGATAAGGACGAAAATGAAAGCTTCTATAAATATAGATACACCCAATACATCAAAACTCATTGCTCATGGATAAAGAAAGACCGTTTCAACATCAAAAACAACAAAAACTAGAGCAAATATGTAATAGCGAATTCGGAATTGTACCCAAGCATCCCCCCTAGGTTCTATGTCTGATTCATAACTAGAAAGCTCTTCCTTAATTGAGACTAAAATTCCAGAAATGACAAATGCCAAGATAGGAATAACGCTTTCGTGAAGCAGAAACATTAAAGTACTCCTATGAATGTGGAATAGACTGAATTATTCCAAAAGAATTGATTTTGATCAAATCAAACCGCTTTTCTTTTTTTCAATTCTCTGCATGCTCTTCCCTTATACTTATTCTAAATCTTCTAAAGTAAAGACTTTCCTTTTTATAAGAGAAAAAAGATGAAAAATATCATATATAATTCCTTCATGAAAGTGGATGAAGAGAGATGGGTATTTCTTTTACAAATACCAATCGGGAATGAATTATTGTGTTTATTTTCTTGTTCCAACTATCTATATAAATATCTATATAAAACAAAAGGGAATATATTAGGGCTATACGGACTCGAACCGTAGACTTTCTCGGTAAAACAGATAAAACTTATTTTTATCAAAATGATTCGAACTGTTTCAAAGACCCAACATGCATTTTGTTGCATTGGGCTCTTTCATCAACTAATGTAAAGATCAGTTAGTCCACCATCTTTTTTCTTAACAGGAAGATAAAAAGATAATGAGATGGTTCCTTGTGCTCTGATTCAGTATTTGTATCCTGATATAGGAGCAATACCAAAGTGTTTCAAAGAAGTGTGACCTTGATTTAGGTCTGCCTTCAGCCTAGATCAACCCGAATGAAATGGAGTCTCTATCGTTCCACTGCAAGAGTCAAATATGAGACTTTATACACCTCAAAGTTCATAGGACGAAAAGAGATTCTTTTGAGATCCTTAGACTCATTATGCCTGGCATTGAATGGATTGAGCATTTACCTTACAATGGCCGTTCTTTTTTCTTTGGCACCGGAATTCGCACCTGAATCGGATCAAACCAAATATTTGTCAGGCTATTTTTCTCTTGTTCTCTCGAATCTACGGAGTAAGACATCTACTTCTAAAAAAAGAAATTAGGGTCATTGCATAATAGGCTCCCTTGAAAAACATTGGCGCACGTGTAAACGAGGTGCTCTACCTAACTGAGCTATAGCCCTTGCCATAACTATTTTAACATAGAGATAATTTCTTGTCAAGAAGGATATCCCACATGATAACTCTCTGATCCGTTTACGTTTACTGATAAAAGATTGATATTGCTTAGAAAATAGATTTTCCCTATAATCCATCGAAATAATGAGACTTTTTTGTGGTGATAAATTACCTACTTAACCCAGTGGTTAGAGTATTGCTTTCATACGGCAGGAGTCATTGGTTCAAATCCAATAGTAGGTAGAACTTATTAGATACCGGATTCTATGGTATCTAATAAGTTTTTCTACCCATCCTCTTTTTTTCGTTCTATAATCAGATTATATTTTATTGTGTTCATTTTGTGGAAGAAAAGTGTAGTATGTGGGGTATTTGATTTAATGTATTGATGGCTACTAATAGGAAATTACATTGACAGCCTCTACTCGCGTCCTAGCTCGTCTGAGAGCTAGATTTGCCTCAATTGCTTGCCTCTTACCTTCAGCTCTACTCAAGTTAGCTTCAGCTATTTCAAGAGTTTGTTGAGCTTCTTGTGGATCAATATCAGTACTAATTTCCGCATCATTTCCTAAAATGGTGATCTCATTATTACTTATTCTAGCAAAACCACCCATAAGAGCCACCGTTACCCATTGGTCGTTTAGTCGTATTCTCAAAAGACCTATATCTACAGCCGCGGCAATGGGGGCATGGTTTGGTAATACGCCAATTTGTCCACTATTTGTGGATAAAATAATCTCTTTCACTTCGGAATCCCAAATCATTTGATTAGGAGTCAGCACACAAAGATTTAAGGTCATTTCTTCAATTTGCTCTCCTCTTCTAAGGTTATAGCTTTCGCGGTAGCTTCATCGATGTTACCCACTAAATAAAAGGCCTGCTCGGGAAGACCATCTAATTCTCCGGAAAGGATGAATTGAAACCCCCGAATTGTTTCTGCGAGACCAACATATTTCCCTGGAGAACCAGTAAAGACTTCTGCAACAAAGAAGGGTTGTGATAAGAAACGCTCAATCTTTCGCGCTCTTGCTACAGTTAAACGATCTTCTTCGGATAATTCGTCCAACCCAAGGATAGCTATAATGTCCTGAAG